ATGGCCCCAAACCCCCGAAAATACCACCCCTTACTTAAAATAATCAACAGCTCCCTAATCGACCTACCAACTCCACCAAATATCTCAACATGATGAAACTTTGGCTCCCTTCTAGGAATATGTTTAGTCACACAAATCCTCACCGGACTACTCCTAGCCATACACTACACTGCAGACACAAACCTAGCCTTTTCATCAATCGCCCACACATGCCGCAACGTACAACACGGCTGATTACTCCGAAACCTGCACGCCAATGGAGCCTCATTCTTCTTCATCTGCATCTACCTACACATCGGCCGAGGCTTTTACTACGGCTCCTACCTCTACAAAGAGACCTGAAACACAGGAGTCATCCTATTACTCACCCTCATAGCCACTGCTTTCGTAGGCTGTGTTCTCCCATGAGGACAAATATCATTTTGAGGTGCCACAGTTATCACAAACCTATTTTCAGCCATCCCCTACATCGGACAAACACTCGTAGAATGAGCATGGGGCGGATTTTCCGTTGACAACCCAACACTAACCCGATTCTTCGCCCTCCACTTCCTCCTCCCGTTCATCATCGCAGGCATAACCACAATCCACCTCACCTTCCTCCACGGACCTTGCTCAAACAACCCCCTAGGAATCTCATCAAACTGCGACAAAATCCCATTCCACCCTTACTACTCCCTAAAAGACACCCTAGGATTTGCCTCAATACTCATTCCACTCACAGCCCTAGCATTATTTTCACCAAACTTACTAGGCGACCCAGAAAACTTTACCCCAGCAAACCCACTAATTACACCCCCACATATCAAACCAGAATGGTATTTCCTATTCGCATACGCCATCTTACGCTCGATCCCAAACAAACTAGGAGGAGTCCTAGCCTTAGCCGCCTCAGTACTAGTCCTATTCTTATCCCCCCTCCTCCATAAATCTAAACAACGCACAATGACATTCCGACCCCTCTCCCAAATATTATTCTGAATCCTAGTAGCCAACCTACTCATCCTAACATGAATTGGTAGCCAACCAGTAGAGCACCCATTCATCCTAATTGGCCAAACAGCATCATTCACCTACTTCACCATTCTCCTACTCCTATTCCCAATCATCGGAGCACTAGAAAACAAAATACTAAACCACTAAATAATACTCTAATAGTTTATTAAAAACATTGGTCTTGTAAACCAAAAACTGAAGACTCACCCCTTCTTAGAGTATTCCCTCAGAAAAAAAGGACTTAAACCTTTATCTCCAACTCCCAAAGCTGGCATTTTACATTAAAACTATTTTCTGTAACCCCCTAAACTGCCCGAATAGCCCCCCGACCCAACCCCCGTACAAGCTCTAACACCACAAACAAAGTCAGCAACAAACCTCACCCGGCAACCAAAAATACACCCACACCCCACGAATACAACACCGCCACCCCACTAAAATCTAATCGAACAGACAAAACCCCCACACTATCAACAGTAACCACCCCAAACTTCCAACACTCTACAAGCCCCCCAACAGATAATCCAACAACAAGAACCAAAATCAACCCTAAAATATACCCCATAACCCGCCAATCCCCCCACCCTTCAGGATACAAATCAGCTGCCAAAGACACAGAGTACAAGAAAACCACCAACATCCCACCTAAATAAACCATAAATAACACCAATGACACAAAAGACAACCCCAAACTCAACAACCACCCACAGCCCACAACAGATGCTAACACTAAACCAACTACCCCATAATAAGGGGACGGATTAGGCGCAACTGCCAACCCCCCCAAAACAAAGCACACCCCTAAAAAAATCATAAAATAAATCATCTATTCTTACTTGGCATTTCTCCAAGATCTCTGGCTTGAAAAGCCATCGTTGTACACTTCAACTATAAGAACCACGCAGTTATCACACTGTCGTTTTTTTTACTTTTTTTTTGCTTTTTTTAACCTTAATTCCCCCCGCCTACGCCTTTTTTCGCCCCCCCTTACCCCCCCGCGGACGGGAATTTTTATCGTATGCATAATGCGCATTCGATCCATGTATTTTTGACATTTTAGTGTATGCATTTAGACAATTCATGCATGCTTTAGGGTACAATATGTATACGCTCATCACCCCTCCCCCTCATCCTACTTTCAAGTTATTGAACTCCATGAAACACAGACCAGCAGGAAACACCCTTCGTACCCGACACACAACCCCCCTTAGTTTCGTATGACCTAGAAATCCAGAACACGAATATACTTCACCACCAAACAGTCCATGACCTAGGAAAGACAGTCCGTGGTACAGGGCCTTACTCGCCTCAACTTCTCGCCGTGCCGGTTTCTTCGTACCAGGTTATTTATTGATCGTTCACCTCACGAGAGATCAGCAACCCGGTGTTAGTAATACCTATCACGCCCAGCTTCAGGATCATTCTTCCCCCAACACCCTAGCACAACTTGCTCTTTTGCGCCTCTGGTTCCTATTTCAGGGCCATAACCCGATTAATCCACGGACCTTGCTCTTTACGAAGACATTCAAGCTATTTCAGGAATATCTCACCCTTGACCGAGTCACTGGCTGACTTCCGGGCCTCTGGTTCCCTTTTAGGGTAATTTCAACGTGCCCTCCAGGCGGCTGCAACGGGAGCATACTATTGGTTGACGTGAGCATCGATGGCCCTCGGTCACTGTCTCACCTTCACGGATTTCCCGAATGAGACGGTGTAAATATCCGGGGAATCATTTTGACACTGATGCACTTTGCTTTATATATGGTCAACATTGCACGGGTAAATACAATCCAAACTCCATACGGAAGTGCAATACCAAAACCAAGTGTTAATAGTATATGAGCTTACTCCTCATAATGAGACTGAACAGACAGATAGTCCACGCAAGAAGGACAATACAGTGCAATCATGGAAGATTAGGACTTCTGGAAATTGGTGCCGACCGTGCGATGCGACGAAGGCAACAAATTAATGCAAAAGCCAAGTAACAACCAAAACCGTACACGGATATTACACAAGCACCACAAATTCATACCAAACAATCAAAATGTATCAACAGGGAAAACTGAAGTGCTCGCAAGCCCGTATTAATGAATGTAAGAAGGATATGATCTTTAATTTAACTTTTTATGGTCTAAAACATAACTACTTTAAATAAAGACTCTTTATTGAGTGCACGATCGGACATAAAAAATTAACTCATCACACAATTCCTCCCCCCCCAAAATTTCCTACCAATTTAAAATCAATTCTTTCTTTTTTTCATTTAATTTCATCATTAAACGACACATTTCTCACCCACAAAACCCCATAAAATAACCATACCAAAATACAAAACACACCCCCCCCGGCCAACAAAACAACTCTCCTCAGCCAATAAAAAATACCCCCTTTAAAGCCAATAAAAAATATTAAGTCCCTGTAGCTTAACCACAAAAGCATAACACTGGAGATGTTAAGATGGTTTCCCAAACCCATGGACAATAGACTTAGTCCTAACCTTACAGTTAATTCTTGCCAAACATATACATGCAAGTATCCGCACCCCAGTGTAAATGCCCTCACCCCCTACTCCAAAGCAGGGAAGAGGAGCAGGCATCAGGCACACCAATGTAGCCCAAAACGCCTTGCTCAGCCACGCCCCCACGGGTATTCAGCAGTAATTAACATTAAGCAATGAGTGTAAACTCGACTTAGTTATGGCAACCCACTAGGGCTGGTAAATCTTGTGCCAGCCACCGCGGTCACACAAGAAGCCCAAATTAACCGTCACCCGGCGTAAAGAGTGGTAACTTACTATCACTAAACTAAGGTCGAAATACAACTAAGCTGTCATAAGCCCATGATGTACTTAAGACCACCCTAAAAACGACCCTAGCAATAACGATCAATTAAATACCACGAAAGCCAAGACACAAACTGGGATTAGATACCCCACTATGCTTGGCCTTAAATCTAAATACTTCTCCCCACCAAAGTATTCGCCTGAGAACTACGAGCACAAACGCTTAAAACTCTAAGGACTTGGCGGTGCTCCAAACCCACCTAGAGGAGCCTGTTCTATAATCGATAACCCACGATATACCCAACCCCTTCTTGCCTTAAGCAGCCTACATACCGCCGTCCCCAGCTCACCTACCCTGATAGACTTAACAGTGAGCACAATAGCACCCCGCTAATAAGACAGGTCAAGGTATAGCCTATGAACGGGAAGAAATGGGCTACATTTTCTAAAATAGAAAACCCAACGAAAAGGGACCTGAAACACCCCCTAGAAGGAGGATTTAGTAGTAAAGGGGGACAAGAATGCCCCCTTAAACCCGGCCCTGGAGCACGTACATACCGCCCGTCACCCTCTTCACAGCCCCCAATATCCATAACTAACACGCCCACTAGGCCAAAGATGAGGTAAGTCGTAACAAGGTAAGTGTACCGGAAGGTGCACTTAGCATCAAGACGTAGCTAAACTAAAGCATTCAGCTTACTCCTGAAAGATACCTGCTCACACAGGTCGCCTTGAAGCCCACCCTAGCCCAACTACCTCATAAGAACTAACTCCAACCTTAAACTAAAACATTCTCCCGTCTAAGTATAGGCGATAGAAAAGACACTAGGAGTGATAGACTTCCAGTACCGTAAGGGAAAGATGAAATAACAATGAAAAACCTAAGCGACAAACAGCAAAGGCAAACCCTTGTACCTCTTGCATCATGATTTAGCAAGAACAACTAAGCAAAATGAATCTTAAGCTTGCCACCCCGAAACCCAAGCGAGCTACTTACAAGCAGCTACCCTTGAGCAAACCCGTCTCTGTAGCAAAAGAGTGGGAAGACTTGTTAGTAGAGGTGTAAAGCCTACCGAGCTGGGTGATAGCTGGTTGCCTGTGAAATGAATCTAAGTTCTCCCTTAATTTTACCTCCCCTGCAAAACTCGAACACTTGCCCGTAGCAAATTAAGAGTAATTTAAAGGAGGAACGGCTCCTTTAAAAAAGAATACAACCTTCCCCAGAGGATAAGCATTCTACCCTTCGAACTTGTAGGCCTTTAAGCAGCCACCACCAAAGAGTGCGTCAAAGCTCAGCCCCCTACCAAAAATCCAAAAACAAATGCGACTCCCTCATCTACAACAGGCTAACCTATGAAAAATAGGAGCATTAATGCTAAAATAAGTAACTAAGGACATCCTTCTAAAGCACAAACTTACATCTCACATTATTAACAGGCCTACTAATACCAAAACCTCACAAGACTAAGTATTTAACAACCCTGTTAAGCCAACTCAGGAGTGCCCATCTAGAAAGATTTAAACCTGTAAAAGGAACTAGGCAAATTTCAAGGTCCGACTGTTTACCAAAAACATAGCCCTCAGCACACCAAGTATTGAAGGTGATGCCTGCCCAGTGACATTAAAGTTTAACGGCCGCGGTATCCTAACCGTGCAAAGGTAGCGCAATCAATTGTCCCATAAATCGAGACTTGTATGAATGACCAAACGAGGTCTTAACTGTCTCTTACAGGTAATCAGTGAAATTGATCCCCCTATGCAAAAGTAGGGATAAACCCATAAGACGAGAAGACCCTGTGGAACTTAAAAACCAGCAAACCACTCTAAACTAAATCATACCCACCAGGCTCACCACCATAGACAATTGGCTTGCATTTTTCGGTTGGGGCGACCTTGTAGAAAAAAGTATCCCCCAAAAATAAGACCACCCCTCTTAACCAAGACCAACTATTCAACGTACTAATAGTAACCAGACCCAGCATAAGCTGATCAATGAGCCAAGCTACCCCAGGGATAACAGCGCAATCCCCCTCAAGAGCCCATATCGACAGGGGGGTTTACGACCTCGATGTTGGATCAGGACATCCTAATGGTGCAGCCGCTATTAAGGGTTCGTTTGTTCAACGATTAATTAGTCCTACGTGATCTGAGTTCAGACCGGAGCAATCCAGGTCGGTTTCTATCTATGACTAGACCTTTCCCAGTACGAAAGGACCGGAAAAGTGAGGCCAATGCTACAAGTACGCCTTCTCCAAAAAGTAATGAACCCATCTAAATTACCAAAAGGACTTTCACCATAGCCCTAGACAAAGGCAGCTAGCGTGGCAGAGCTCGGCAAATGCAAAAGGCTTAAGCCCTTTCCCCAGAGGTTCAAATCCTCTCCCTAGCCCCATGATCTATCTCATAATATCCTTATCGTACATAATCCCTATCCTACTTGCCGTAGCTTTCCTGACATTAATTGAACGAAAAATTTTAAGCTACATACAAGCCCGAAAAGGCCCAAACATCGTAGGCCCCTTCGGACTTCTTCAACCAATTGTAGACGGAGTTAAACTATTCACAAAAGAGCCAATTCGCCCATCCACATCATCTCCCCTCCTATTTGTCACAACTCCCATCCTAGCCCTACTTCTAGCGCTCACAATCTGAACCCCACTCCCTCTCCCATTCCCCCTTGCCGACCTAAACCTAGGATTCCTATTTCTCCTAGCAATATCAAGCCTAGCAGTATACTCAATCTTATGGTCAGGATGGGCCTCCAACTCAAAATACGCACTAATTGGGGCACTCCGAGCAGTAGCACAAACCATCTCCTACGAAGTAACACTAGCCATCATTCTCCTATCAACAATCCTCCTAAGCGGAAACTATACCTTAACTACACTCATCACCACCCAAGAGCCACTCTATCTAATCTTCTCCTCATGACCCCTTGCAATAATATGATATATCTCTACCCTGGCCGAAACAAACCGAGCACCATTCGACCTAACCGAAGGAGAGTCAGAATTAGTTTCTGGGTTTAATGTAGAATATGCAGCAGGACCATTTGCCCTATTCTTCCTCGCAGAATATGCAAACATCATATTAATAAACACACTAACAATCATTCTTTTCCTAAATCCAAGCTTCTTAAACACCCCAATAGAATTATACCCAACAATCCTAGCAACAAAGACCCTGCTCTTATCCTCAGGCTTCTTATGAATCCGTGCCTCATATCCACGATTTCGCTACGACCAACTAATACACCTACTATGGAAAAACTTTCTCCCCCTAACACTCGCACTCTGCCTCTGACATACAAGCATACCAATCTCCTACGCAGGCCTACCTCCTTACCTAAGGAAATGTGCCTGAACGTAAAGGGTCACTATGATAAAGTGAACATAGAGGTATACCAGTCCTCTCATTTCCTAGCAAAGGATTAGAAAAGTAGGAATCGAACCTACACAAGAGAGATCAAAACTCCCCATACTTCCTTTATATTATTTCCTAGCAAGGTCAGCTAAAAAAGCTATCGGGCCCATACCCCGAAAATGATGGTTTAACCCCCTCCCTCGCTAATGAACCCATACGCAAGCCTCATCTTCTCCGCAAGCCTAATCCTAGGGACAACAATCACAATCTCAAGCAACCACTGAATAATAGCCTGAACAGGATTAGAAATCAACACCCTAGCCATTATCCCCCTTATCTCAAAATCCCACCACCCACGAGCCACCGAAGCAGCTATCAAATACTTCCTAGTTCAAGCAGTCGCATCTACGCTCCTACTATTCTCCAGCACAATCAATGCCTGACACACAGGCCAATGAGACATTACACAGTTAACCCAACCAACAGCATCCCTACTACTAACAACAGCAATCTCAATAAAACTAGGCCTAGCACCATTCCACTTTTGATTTCCAGAAGTACTTCAAGGCTCATCCCCCATCACCGCGCTCCTCCTATCCACAATAATAAAACTCCCCCCCATCACCATCTTACTACTAACATCCCACTCACTCAACCCAACACTGCTAACCACACTAGCAATCCTCTCAGCTGCCCTGGGAGGATGAATAGGATTAAACCAAACCCAACTACGAAAAATCTTAGCCTTCTCATCTATCTCTCATCTAGGATGAATAACCGTCATTTTAGTATACAATCCTAAACTAGCCCTACTTACCTTCTACCTCTACTGCCTAATAACCACCCCCATCTTCCACACCATCAATACAACCAAAACCCTTAAACTAACCACAATAATAACCTCATGAACAAAAACACCTGTAATAAACGCAGCTCTAATACTCACGCTCCTATCCCTAGCAGGTCTTCCACCCCTCTCAGGCTTCCTACCAAAATGACTTATTATTCAAGAACTATCCAAGCAAGAAATAGCCCCTACGGCCACAATCATCGCAATACTATCCCTGCTCGGACTGTTCTTCTACCTCCGCCTAGCATACTACTCCACTATTACCCTTCCACCAAACTCCACAAGCCGAATTAAACAATGACACATTAACAAACCAGCAAAGACCCAAATCGCCATCTTTACTTCCCTATCAACTCTACTCCTACCCTTATCACCCTTAATCTTAGCCACACTCTAAGAAGCTTAGGGTAGACCTAAACCAAAGGCCTTCAAAGCCTTAAACAAGAGTTAAACCCTCTTAGTTTCTGCTAAGACCCGCAGGACACTACCCTGCATCTCATGAATGCAACTCAAGTGCTTTAATTAAGCTAGGGCCTTATCTAGACAGATGGGCCTCGATCCCATAAATATCCTAGTTAACAGCTAAGCGCCCTAAACCAGCGAGCTTCTATCTATCCATAAAGACCAAACATCCAGACCCCGGCACATTATTAATGTACATCAATGAGCTTGCAACTCAATATGAACTTCACTACGGAGCCGATAAGAAGAGGAACTAAACCCCTGTAAAAAGGTCTACAGCCTAACGCCTAAACACTCGGCCATCTTACCCGTGACACACATCAACCGATGATTATTCTCAACCAACCACAAAGACATTGGAACACTTTACCTAATTTTCGGGGCCTGAGCCGGCATAATTGGCACCGCTCTCAGCCTACTTATCCGAGCAGAACTAGGACAGCCCGGCAGCCTCCTAGGAGACGACCAAATCTATAATGTAATCGTCACCGCCCACGCCTTCGTAATAATCTTCTTTATAGTAATACCAATCATAATTGGAGGCTTTGGCAACTGACTAGTACCTCTCATAATCGGAGCCCCAGACATAGCATTTCCTCGAATAAACAACATAAGCTTCTGACTCCTTCCCCCCTCCTTCCTACTGCTCCTAGCATCCTCCATAGTAGAGGCAGGAGCAGGTACAGGTTGAACAGTCTATCCCCCACTAGCCGGCAACCTAGCACACGCAGGTGCTTCAGTAGACCTAGCCATCTTCTCCCTCCACTTAGCAGGAGTCTCATCTATCCTAGGCGCCATCAACTTCATTACAACTGCCATCAACATAAAACCACCAGCCCTGTCCCAATACCAAACCCCTCTATTCGTATGATCCGTCCACATCACCGCCGTTCTACTACTATCCCTCCCCGTCCTTGCTGCTGGCATTACCATGCTACTTACTGACCGAAACCTAAACACCACATTCTTTGACCCAGCAGGAGGAGGAGACCCTATCCTGTACCAACACCTTTTCTGATTCTTCGGACACCCAGAAGTCTACATCTTAATCCTACCAGGGTTCGGAATCATCTCACACGTCGTCACCTACTACTCAGGAAAAAAAGAACCTTTCGGTTACATAGGAATAGTATGGGCAATACTATCCATCGGATTCCTCGGCTTTGTCGTATGAGCCCACCACATATTCACAGTCGGCATAGACGTAGACACCCGAGCATATTTCACATCAGCAACAATAATCATTGCTATCCCAACCGGCATCAAAGTCTTCAGCTGATTAGCCACACTCCACGGAGGTACAATCAAATGAGACCCCCCAGTACTCTGAGCCCTAGGCTTTATCTTCTTATTCACCATCGGAGGATTAACAGGAATCGTCCTAGCAAACTCTTCCCTAGACATTGCCCTACACGACACATACTACGTAGTTGCCCACTTCCACTACGTATTATCAATAGGAGCTGTATTCGCCATCCTAGCGGGGTTTACCCACTGATTCCCCCTGTTCACCGGATTCACCTTACACCCAACCTGAGCTAAAGCCCACTTCGGAGTAATATTCACAGGCGTAAACCTAACCTTCTTCCCCCAACACTTCCTAGGCCTAGCAGGCATACCTCGACGATACTCAGACTACCCAGACGCCTACACCATATGAAATACCATATCTTCAATTGGCTCATTAATCTCTATAGTTGCCGTAATCATGCTTATATTCATCACATGAGAAGCCTTCGCATCCAAACGAAAAATCACCCAACCAGAAATAACAGCCACTAACATTGAATGAATCCACGGCTGCCCTCCCCCACACCACACCTTCGAAGAACCAGCCTTCGTCCAAGTACAAGAAAGGAAGGAATCGAACCCTCACATGCTGGTTTCAAGCCAACCGCATCAAACCACTTATGCTTCTTTCTTATGAGGTGTTAGTAAACTAACTATTACATAACCTTGTCAAGGCTAAATCACAGGTGAAAACCCTGTACATCTCACATGGCTAACCCTTCCCAACTAGGATTCCAAGACGCCTCTTCCCCTATTATAGAAGAACTTGTAGAATTTCACGACCACGCCCTAATAGTAGCCCTGGCAATCTGCAGCCTAGTCCTCTACCTCCTCGCACTTATATTAATAGAAAAACTATCATCAAACACCGTAGATGCCCAAGAAGTAGAACTAGTCTGAACAATCCTACCAGCTATCGTCCTCATTCTACTCGCCCTACCATCCCTCCAAATCCTATATATGATAGACGAACTAGACGAACCAGACCTAACCCTAAAAGCCATCGGCCATCAATGATACTGAACCTACGAATACACAGATTTTAAAGACCTTACATTCGATTCATACATAGTCCCTACAACAGATCTCCTACCAGGACACTTCCGACTCCTAGAAGTAGATCATCGATTAGTCATCCCAATAGAATCCCCCATCCGAATTATCATCACAGCAGATGACGTCCTACACTCCTGAGCAATTCCCACACTAGGAGTAAAAACTGACGCAATCCCAGGACGATTAAACCAAACATCATTTATCACCACCCGCCCAGGCATTTTCTACGGCCAATGCTCTGAAATTTGTGGTGCTAACCACAGCTATATACCAATTGTAGTAGAATCTACACCCCTCATCCACTTCGAAAACTGATCCTCCCTACTATCATCCTAATCATTAAGAAGCTATGCCACAGCACTAGCCTTTTAAGCTAGATAAAGAGATCCACCAACATCTCCTTAATGATATGCCACAACTAAACCCCCACCCATGGTTCTACACTATTCTCATAACGTGATTAACCCTCTCATTAATTATCCAACCTAAACTATCATCATTCTTCACCACTAATCCAATCCTCAATAAACCAATTATAAGCACTAAAACTCACTCATGAACCTGACCATGAACCTAAGCTTCTTCAATCAATTCATAAGCCCCTCCCTCCTGGGAATCCCCCTAATACTACTCTCCATACTATTTCCAGCCCTGCTACTCCCATCACCAAACAACCGATGAATCACCAACCGACTCTCCACACTCCAAACATGACTCCTCCACCTCATCACAAAACAACTAATAACCCCATTAGACAAGAAAAGCCACAAATGAGCCCTAATCCTTACATCCCTTATAACACTCTTACTTATCATCAACCTTCTAGGACTACTCCCCTATACTTTCACTCCCACAACCCAACTATCAATAAATATAGCCCTAGCATTCCCACTTTGACTCGCAACCCTCCTCACAGGATTACGCAACCAACCCTCAATTTCCCTTGCTCACCTATTACCTGAAGGAACACCCACACCATTAATCCCCGCATTAATCATAATCGAAACTACCAGCTTACTAATCCGTCCACTTGCCTTAGGGGTTCGCTTAACTGCAAATCTCACGGCAGGCCACCTACTCATTCAACTCATCTCTACAGCTGCCATTGCCCTACTCCCAATCACACCCTCAATTTCTATCCTAACAACATCCATCCTACTACTGCTAACCATTCTAGAAGTAGCAGTAGCCATAATCCAGGCCTACGTCTTCGTCCTCTTACTGAGCCTTTACTTACAAGAAAACACCTAATGGCCCACCAAGCACACTCCTATCACATAGTAGACCCCAGCCCATGACCTATTTTTGGAGCAGCAGCCGCTCTATTCACTACCTCAGGCTTAATTATGTGATTTCATCACAACTCCTCACTACTCCTAACCCTAGGACTACTATCCATAACCCTTGTTACACTACAATGATGACGAGACATCATTCGAGAAAGCACATTCCAAGGACACCACACCCCACCCGTCCAAAAAGGCCTACGATACGGTATGGCCTTATTCATTACATCAGAAGCATTTTTTTTCCTAGGCTTCTTCTGAGCATTCTTCCACTCTAGCCTCGCCCCAACCCCAGAACTAGGAGGACAATGACCCCCCACAGGAATTAACCCCCTCAATCCACTAGAAGTCCCCCTATTAAACACAGCCATCCTACTAGCTTCGGGCATTACCGTAACATGAACCCACCACAGCATCTCAATCGGAAGCCGAAAACAAGCAATCCAAGCACTAACTTTAACCATCTTACTGGGATTCTATTTCACAGCTCTCCAAGCAATAGAGTATCACGAAACCTCATTCTCAATCGCTGATAGTGTATACGGCTCAACTTTCTTTGTTGCCACAGGTTTCCACGGACTTCACGTTATCATCGGATCATCCTTCTTACTTGTCTGCCTACTACGCCTAATCAAATTCCACTTTACATCTAACCACCACTTCGGATTTGAAGCAGCAGCCTGATATTGACACTTCGTAGACGTCATTTGACTATTCCTCTACATGTCTATTTACTGATGAGGATCCTGCCTTTCTAGTATAATAATTACAATTGACTTCCAATCTCTAAAATCTGGTATTAGCCCAGAGAAAGGCAATTAACATAATCACATTTATACTTACCCTATCCCTCATCCTAAGCACTGCCCTAGTCACATTAAACTTCTGACTAACCCAAACTAACCCAGACCCCGAAAAACTTTCACCCTACGAATGCGGATTTGACCCACTGGGATCCGCCCGCCTCCCATTCCCAATCCGATTCTTCCTCAGTAGCAATCCTATTCCTATTATTCGACCTAGAAATCGCACTCCTCCTGCCCCTACCCTGAGCCACTCGACTCCAATCTCCCACCACCACCCTAACCTGAACATTCATCATCATCCTTTTACTCACCCTAGGACTAATCTATGAATGAATACAAGGTGGCCTAGAATGGGCAGAATAACCAAAGAAAGTTAGTCTAACAAAGACAGTTGATTTCGACTCAACAAATCATAGTCCAACCCTGTGACTTTCTCTATGTCCTCCTTACATCTAAGCTTCTACTCAGCATTCACACTAAGCAGCCTAGGACTCGCATTCCACCGAACCCACCTAGTATCAGCCCTATTATGCTTAGAAAGCATAATATTATCAGTCTACATCACCCTATCAATCTGACCCGTCGAAAACCAAGCAACATCATCAACCCTAATGCCCATACTCATACTAACATTCTCAGCCTGTGAAGCAGGCACCGGCCTAGCCATGTTAGTCGCCACCACACGAACCCATGGCTCAGACCAACTCCAAAACCTAAACCTCCTACAATGCTAAAAATCATTATCCCAACAGCCATACTCATCCCAACAACCCTCCTAACCCCACAAAAACTCCTACGGTCAACTATCACCGCACACAGCACACTAATTGCTACCCTGAGCCTACAATGATTAACCCCAACATACTACCCTCACAAAAACCTATCCCAGTGAACCGGCATCGACCAAACTTCATCACCACTACTAGCACTCTTATGCTGACTACTTCCCCTTATACTCATAGCAAGCCAAAACCACCTACAACAAGAACCACCTTCACGAAAACGAACCTTTATCACAACCATAATTATAGTTCAGCCATTTATCATCATAGCATTCTCAGCGACAGAACTTACAATATTCTACATCTCATTCGAAGCAACTCTAATCCCAACCCTCATCCTAATTACACGCTGGGGAAACCAACCAGAACGCCTAAGCGCTGGCATCTACTTAATGCTCTACACTCTAATCAGCTCCCTCCCGCTGCTAATCACAATTCTCTACCTACACGCACAACTCGGTACTCTACACCTAACAATACTAGCACTTACACACCCCCACACCACAAACCACTGAACTAACTTATTATCAAGCCTAGCACTACTAATAGCATTCATAGTAAAAGCCCCATTATACGGCCTCCACCTATGACTACCAAAAGCCCACGTAGAAGCCCCAATTGCAGGATCAATACTACTAGCCGCCCTACTTTTAAAACTAGGGGGCTACGGAATTATACGAACCACCATCCTAACAGGCCCTCTCCCAAACCTCATCCACTATCCATTCCTCGTCCTAGCCCTCTGAGGAACCCTAATAACCAGCTCTATCTGCTTACGCCAAACCGACTTAAAAGCACTCATCGCCTACTCCTCTGTAAGCCACATAGGCTTAGTCATCGCCGCAACAATAATCCAAACCCACTGGTCATTCTCAGGAGCAATAATCCTAATAATCTCTCACGGGCTGACATCCTCGATACTATTCTGCCTAGCAAACACAAACTACGAACGCACACACAGCCGCATCCTCCTACTAACACGAGGCCTACAACCCATCCTCCCCCTCATGGCAACCTGATGACTATTAGCCAACTTAACCAACATAGCACTACCACCAACAACAAACCTAATAGCAGAACTAATAATCATAACTACCCTATTTAACTGATCAAACCTAACACTTATCTTAACTGGCATAGCAATATTACTAACTGCCGCATACACCCTATCCATATTACTCATAACCCAACGGGGCATCCTACCCACACATCTTACCTCCATCCAAAACTCAAACACACGAGAACACCTACTAATAATCCTCCACATCACCCCCCTACTACTCCTCATCCTAAAACCAGAACTCATCTCAAGAACCTAACAGGCAGGTATAGTTTTAACCCAAACATTAGACTGTGATTCTAAAAATAGAAGTTAAACCCTTCTTACCTACCGAGGGGAGGAGCAATCCAACAAGAACTGCTAACTCTCGCCTCTGAGCCTAAAACCTCAGTCCCCTTACTTTTAAAGGATAGTAGCAATCCACTGGTCTTGGGAACCATTAACCTTGGTGCAAATCCAAGTAAAAGTAATGGAAACAATACTCAGCACACTAATCCTAATTACATTAACCACACTCACCATACCCCTACTACTCCCCCTACTATCAAAAAAACTTAAATCCACCCCAACTATCATCACACACACTGTCAAAATCGCCTTCATAACCAGCCTCCTGCCAATAATACTATTTATCCACTCAAACACAGAATGCATCACCTCCTACTGAGAATGAAAAATCATTATAAATTTTAAAATCCCACTCAGCCTCAAAATAGACCAATACTCTATAACATTCTTCCCAATCGCCCTCTTCGTGACATGATCCATCCTCCAATTCGCAATATGATATATATCCTCAGAACCCCACATTAACAAATTCTTCTCATACCTACTAATATTTCTAATTGCCATATTAACACTAACCGTAGCAAACAACATATTCCTACTGTTCATTGGATGAGAAGGAGTAGGCATCATATCCTTCCTCCTGATTGGCTGATGACAAGGCCGAGCAGAAGCCAACACGGCCGCCCTACAGGCCGTGCTATACAACCGAATCGGAGACATTGGCCTTATCTTAAGCATAATATGACTTGCTTCCACCACAAATACCTGAGAAATCCAACAAAACTTTTCTCAAATACACACACCAACCCTTCCACTGCTAGGCCTAATCCTAGCCGCCACAGGAAAATCAGCTCAATTCGGACTCCACCCATGACTCCCCGCAGCCATAGAAGGCCCAACCCCAGTATCCGCCCTACTACACTCCAGCACAATAGTTGTAGCCGGAATCTTCCTACTAGTACGCACCCACCCCATACTCACCAACAACACAACAGCCCTCACCCTATGCCTAGGCTTAGGCGCCCTATCCACACTATTCGCCGCTACATGTGCTTTGACACAAAATGACATCAAGAAAATCATTGCTTTCTCCACCTCAAGCCAACTAGGATTAATAATAGTCACCATTGGACTCAACCTACCCCAACTAGCCTTCCTCCACATTTCAACCCACGCCTTCTTCAAAGCCATGTTATTCCTCTGTTCGGGATCAATCATCCACAACTTAAACGGAGAACAGGACATCCGAAAAATAGGAGGTCTCCAAAAACTTCTACCCACAACCACAGCATGCTTCACCATCGGAAACCTCGCCCTAATAGGAACCCCCTTCCTAGCAGGATTCTATTCAAAAGACCTCATCATTGAAAACCTAAATACCTCTTACCTAAACACCTGAGCCCTCCTCCTCACCCTACTTGCCACAACCTTCACCGCAACCTATACCCTACGCATAACCCTAATAGTCCAAACAGGACACACCCGAACAACTGTCATCACACCCATAAACGAAAACAACCCTAAAATCATCAACCCCATCACCCGACTCGCCCTAGGTAGCATTTTAGCTGGCTCACTCATCACATCATATATCCTCCCAAACAAAACACCTCCCATAACCATACCAATTACTACAAAAACCGCAGCCCTTACCATCACAGTCCTAGGCATCATCCTAGCATTAGAAATCACAAGCTTAACCCACACCCTAACCAAACCAAAACAAAACATCTACCAAAACTTCTCTTCCTCGCTAGGATATTTCAACTCCCTAATCCACCGCCTCGTCACAACAAAACTCCTAAACAACGGCCAAAACCTTGCCACTCACCTAATCGACCTATCATGATACAAAAAAGCAGGCCCAGAAGGCCTCGCCAACCTACAACTCACAATAACTAAAGCCTCAGCCATCACTCATACAGGACTAATCAAAACCTACCTAGAATCATTCGCCCTCTCCATCCTTATCATCTTACTCTATATAAACTAGTACCAACCCA